TATTTGTCCTCAACGCCCCCTATTTCCAGGAATTAGTCACTTCAACATCCTTCGATGGTTATATGGGTATCCAAAGTACGAACGAGATGGATGTTGGTTTTCCCAACCATTCTTGTTAGTCCCGATCCTGATCAGGAAAGGGGAGAATTTTTAACAAAGTTTTTTGTGTGGTTGATTCCTAGATGTAGTGCTTCTTCCCCTATGCCACCTAATTGGTACTAGTGAAGTAGTATTAACCTGTAATCCAGAACCTATAGGCTAACCTTTCGCTCAAGACTAGAATCAAAAATTGAAGCATATGAGGTTGCATCAACCGAGGATACACGACAGAAGGTATTGTTCTCGGTTTCCCCAAACTTCACCTTCAACAAGCGTAGGTTTTTTTTTTCAAAAAAACAACAATTTTCTTTCTATCCGGAAGCGTGTGCCCTTCTCGTAAGACTGAGAAAAAAAAAAGAATCAAATCGCACCATCTCTGTAATAGGTAAATGCCTCCTTTTCTCCTGAAGTTGTCGGAATTATTCGTAATAAGATATTGGCTACAATTGAAAAGGTCTTATCAATAAAATTTCCATTTATCCGCGATCTCGGCATAGGTAACAATCCATTCGATAATTCTTCTCATTACCTCTCGTGGGATAAAAAATCCCACAAACAAAGGAATCGTACAGTACAAAATACCATAAAAGCGGACCCATTCTAAAAAAAAAAAACGTGCGGAACCTATACTCAAATTGTTCCCTTTTGACAGGAATCAATAGGAAATCTTTGAATCCGATTGGACTTCATTTAAAAAAAGTAGTATATGGATATAGTAAGGAGTATAGTAATTAACAAAACTATTCTATTAGCCTTTTAGCGAAGTTATAAGGAAGAATCTAGGAATTTTTTCTACAGATTATGAAAATTTGAGAAGTTTTGATTGGATTAGGATTCACGGAACAAAAAGAATCAAATAATCACTCTTTCTATGATTCAAATAGAATAAGCACCCCCTTTTTGCTTATTTGCATAGCGTGTATACACCAAAGTATACAATCGAAATAGAAAAATCCGCGGTTTCATTCATGAATTTGTAATCGAGCTGTAAGAAGTTTTCGTTGAGAAATCTTCAACGGATAAGGGGTTTTTTGAATTCCTATCTAACCGGAGTCAAGTAAGTATTAATCTAATCACGTCTAAATAGAATCATATTCTAAAATATATGGGTCGGGCGACCCGTTCCAATTCAGTGTTTAATCCGGTACCATTCTAAACATCAGAATCATAAAAAGAGGGGGTCGTCGTCTTGACAAAACAAACTTGACTCAATATAGCTTTTTTTGTTTTTCATTTTATTGTTATAATCGATTGGTCATACCTATACCGTAAAAAAAAAAGAATACTGCAATATTCTAAATGAAATGGATCGCTATTCACCCGTTTTATGGGTAATAATCATAATCATAAGATTATGTAGGAGAGGTGGCCGAGTGGTTCAAGGCGTAGCATTGGAACTGCTATGTAGGCTTTTGTTTACCGAGGGTTCGAATCCCTCTCTTTCCGTATCTTCACCTACATTACGAATCTTATCGCTCGCAATGTATCAAATAAAAATGAAGACTATTATTCGAACCGTTAAACCAGCCCTCTCTTTATCTTTGATATCGATTCACTATTCCTAATTGTATTCTAATTGTAATTGCCTGTGGTACGGAAAATACTGGAAAGAGTAGAGTATTCAGGGCATAAAAAATTCCCCCGATCCATTTAAGATAAGTGAATGGAAGAGGAGAAAAAGGGGAAAAATTCACCGCACCCTTGTTTGGTATTTTAATTAGGTTCAAATTTGACGAGAATAATATTCTACGACTAGCAACTCTTTTATTTTCAAACCAACCCACTCACGATCTATTATTTGATTGACTACTCCTTTATACTGGGAGGAGTCAAGAATCAAATGTTTTGGTCTTGGTAACTTCCATTTCCGATTCCGATGAGGGGATGAATCAAGAGAATTTTGAATCAGCGCTCTGGATTTTTGTTCATCTCTTGTCGTAATAATATCTCGGGGTTTACAGCGATAACTTGGTATATCTACTATACGACCATTAACTAAAATATGTCTATGGTTAACTAATTGTCGGGCTCCTGGAATGGTCGAAGCCATGCCTAATCGAAAAAGGATATTATCCAAACGCATTTCAAGTAATTGTAGTAAAACCTGACCCGTTGAGCCTTTGGCTTTTCCAGCAATACGAACATAGTGGAGTAATTGTCGCTCTGTCAGACCATAATGAAAACGCAATTTTTGTTTTTCTTCTAGACGAATACAATATTGAGATTTTTTCCCAGAACGCGGTGGCGTTCGAGACTCAATTCCGGGCGCATACTTTTTTCTAGTAAGTCCCGGTAAAGCCCCCAGACGACGTGTTTTTTTAAAACGAGGACCTCGGTAACGAGACATAAATACTCCTTATTTTTTTTTTATTTGATTTTACAGAATAAACCTAAATTAAAACTGAACTAAAGCATAAACGAAGCGACATCTAATGAGGTACTGTACTACAAAAAAGAATAAGATGAATTGTAGTAATATTCTCGACTTTTTGTATATATAGGAAGTTTGTAGGGGTTTAGGGATACCTTTCCTAATTTGTTCGCTTTGGTTATCGAACTGCCCCAATCCGGTTTTTATTCATAGTTGGAAGTTCTTATGCCCCGATAGATCAGTGACCAGAAGAGAGAAGAAGTCTTTTCAAAATTCCTTGCTTTCAAGGAGACATTATTCATCATGTAAAATAAAAGTAAAACAAAAAAATAGAACTAAAGAAAAGCCGACTATCGGAATCGAACCGATGACCATCGCATTACAAATGCGATGCTCTAACCGCTGAGCTAAGCAGGCTTACATAACAAAATTTGAAAATTGTGTTGTGTATAGAAATTTCCTAAAATGAAAATACTGGGATTTGAATTAGCTATTCATAATGAAGATGGAATCTAGAAAGAAAAGGGTGGAATAGAATTTCCTTAATTCCTTACTTAATAGAATAGGCCTATATTTCTTTTTCTAATATAATTATATACCATATAACATAAATAGAAATATATTCTAATATAAGGAATAAGGATATATTATAGTATTAATTATAGAACAACTTTCTAAGGAAAATTGAGAAAATTTTCTTTTTTTTTATTCAAAAATGAAAAATAGAATAAATTATTACTTCTATTTTATAGAAGTTGTTATATATTATAATGACTAGATTGAGCACCTTACTTAATAGTAATAGTCGAATAATTCTATTATGGTTGGCCCTAAGGAAACGACAAGGATAAAGATAGAATGCAGAATTCTATTCTAATTAGAATAGAATGAGGCATTCCTATGCTTTCATTTGAAAAGGGAGGGGATAGATAAGACAAAAAAGGAATCAATTGACCCTTCGAGTATTCCAAATATAGCATAAACAAATGAGAGTAAAGGCGGCATACAGATGTGGTATATATTCAGCTGGATTGAATTGCGGATATATCAAAGATAGAATCATTTTTTATTAAAACAAATAAAGCCCTCTGATAAAAATGACAGAAGATCAAAAAAAACAACTTAGGAGGAGGCAGAAAGACCCTTTCTATATAGAGGAATCTATAATAAAAAATAGAAAGAAAAGAATTCAATGGCTAGGGCATAAATGCATAAATGAAAGAAAGAGAGGGGTGGCATCCCAATGAGAGAGAGAAATCCTAAAAATGGGGGATATGGCGAAATTGGTAGACGCTACGGACTTAATTGGATTGAGCCTTGGTATGGAAACCTACTAAGTGATAACTTTCAAATTCAGAGAAACCCTGGAATAAAAAATGGGCAATCCTGAGCCAAATCCTTTTTTCTGAAAAAAGGATAGGTGCAGAGACTCGATGGAAGCTGTTCTAACGAATGGAGTTGATTGCGTTGGTCGAAGAATCGAAACTCTAGAGATGAGCTTATACACGATAAATAGGTATACATCATACTAATACTTACTATAGCAAAGATTCATGAGATCCGAATAGGAAAAATTGAAAAAAGAATTGTGAATCAATTCCAAGTGGAAGGAAGGGTCGAATATTCACTGATCAAATGAAGAACTAACTAATTAGACGAGAATAAAGATAGAGTCCCATTCTACATGTCAATATCAATACTGACAACAATGAAATTTATAGTAAAAGGAAAATCCGTCGACTTTAGAAATCGTGAGGGTTCAAGTCCCTCTATCCCCAAGGCCAGTTTGACTTCCTAACTATCCTTTATACCCTTTTTCTTTTTCAGAGGTTCCAAATTCGCTATCCTTCTCATTCCACTCTAGTCTTTCATAAACACAAAAATCGGCGGAGAAATCTTTCTCTCTTATCACAAGTCTTGTAATATATTATATACGCTATACATATAAATGAGCATCTATGAGCGATGAATCCTTATTTGATTTGAACTATTCAAACAAAACATATCCTTATTTTTGATTTTTGACGAAACATCCTTCAATGAAATGAAACTTCAATGAGTGAAGTTTCATTTCATTGACATAAGCCAAGCCCTTTAGTAGTATGGGAATGATGCATCGGGAAGAGTCGGGATAGCTCAGTTGGTAGAGCAGAGGACTGAAAATCCTCGTGTCACCAGTTCAACTCTGGTTCCTGACACGCGGTGATTACTAAAATATTAATAGAATAATGGATACTTATACAAATTGATTAATAGAGAAGAGATCCGTATATATATATACTTTTTCTTTTTATAGTAATAGTCTAGATGATGATACCCACTTATCCATTTGCGTATTTGTATTTCTACATATATCTTTTTTGTATTAATAGATGAGTAAATACAGTAAAACAGTAAAGAAGAATATACTATAATATATTATATATACGAAAATATTCATTCTATTCTCTATTCTTTGAGTTATTTTATTTCTATATAGTTATACATATAGAACTAAATGGGTAAAGAAAAAATGAGCTTCCCTTTATCT